ATACGCCATTTCCTTATTTTTTATCCTAAACTGGGATGTAAGATAGTACATGTGTGCATCGGGTTACTTGCATATAACATGGATATTTACAGATCACGGACAGCAGAAAAAATGAAAAATACGATTGATAGAACAACAGAATATATAGGAAACTCAAAATTTTAAATTAGGGATACATATATATCCTTAACATACTAAAGCGGCTCCCATTATTGGTGTCAAACCAATAGCGATTCATACAAGCTAAATCCTCTAATCGATAATTAGGCCAAAAAAAGAACTTGAATTTCATTAATTCATTTTTTTTTCTGTCAAAATTTTCACTTTCATCCAAAAATTGACTCCAGTTTTTTATCTTGTTCTCCTTGCAAAATAATTGATTTCTATGCACATTATTTTGATTCTTTAAATTGAAAGAAATTAGAATTCTCAATTCTCTACGACGTCTAGACGATAAAATTTTTTCAGGAACAAGCAAATCAGAATTATTTTTGTCTCTATTTAGAGTTTTATGTCTTGGAATCGATTCATCAAAATTATTCTTAGCAACATTTTTGGGGTTTCGGTATCTTTGATTACTTTGGTGCTTACTTTTATGAACCAATGAAATACCTATGATTTGATACATAAAAAACTGTCCGTCATTTTTTACAGATAGACGGGCAGGTTCCATAATTAATATTCCCTTTTTCGTTAATTGTGTAAGATTTAAACGTCTCCTCATTATATCCAGATTCATTTCTTTCCTTTGAATATAGGATATAGTAATTTTTCTTACATTTATGAGGCTAACCAGGAGACCATATATCTGGATATTATTCATCATTTTTTGATTCAATTGATTCAAACGTCCAGTCCATCTTAATTGCAAAGGAAAATCTCCTTTGAGGAATATTTTTAGTTTTTCGATCGATTCTAAAAAAGATTCTTCAATATTGTTTTGATTCTTTAATTCAAAATATTGTTTTGAATTGGATGGGCTAAAATTTAAAAAATCCTCATCCTCCTCTTGCTTTCCCTTGATATTTTGATTTTCACTAAAATTTGGATTTATATTCAAATTAAAAAGAAGTAAGTTGCTTGGGATAAACCAAGGTTTCTCTTTATATTTATGATAAAGTATCACAAACTCTGGAAATAAAAAAATTTTCGGATTTGAAATGAGGCGATTTAAGATTAAGAATTTTTCATTCATTCCCATCCAATCAAAAGACATTCCCCTCCAATCAAAAAAGACCTTTTTGTAATTGATTTCGGAATTTGAATCAATCGGAAGATAAAAAAGACCATTATTATGAATTTTATCCCTTATTTGGATTTGGTCCTTATTAGGTTCAACCTGAATATTTGTATTCAATTTCCAACCCAAATATTTTCTATCTGCATTTTTTTCCATATATATAATATCACTTTTTCCTAGATAATTCTTGATAGGAATATTTTTTAGTATGTTAACAATTTTTTCTTTATTTCTGGTGGAATTTTCTTGCTTCTTATTTGTTTCTAATGATGATCTATAAATATAGGACTTCTTCTTAGTTTCAGAATGAATATATTGATATGATAAACGATCATATCTATAGTTTTTTTTTAAATTCTCTTCTTTATTTGGTAATAAATAGACTTTCGAATTTTGTTTTTTTTTGTAATCAAATAATTGGTCTTTTTCATAGGAATACCATTTCTTTAGATCCTTATTTTGAGACGGCTGGCATTGATTTTTTTCATTTCGCCATTTTTTTGGGACTAATCTAGACCATGTAATCTGAGATAAATCGTATTGATAATGACCTCTTAACCAGTTTTTCCATGGATTCATTCCATAACTTGGAAGTTTCTTATATCTTACTTCGGAATCAAATATTCCTTGTCTTCCAAAAAAATCCTTTATTTCATTCTTAAAAAAAAAAGACGGTCCATTATACTGAAGAATAGATCTTAACTTATTTAAGTTAATAACCTGGGTTTGTGATAATTTTAAAAATACATATTTTTGTGACAAGTAAGATAAATCAAAAAAAATATGTGACTTCCGCTTACTATTTCTAAGATTATCAAAAGCCTTTTTTATAGTCATAGTCGAAATAAAGTCAATTTTATTTTGTTTTGTTTTATTAATCTTTTCTTGATTTGTTTCGTTATTGTCAATGTATTTCTCAAGAATTTTTTTTGTTGATTCCATAAAAAGTTGTATAGCGATTCTGCGCATATTAATGATACATAGAAAGATATCTATGTATATTTTTTCAATAAAAATTTGAACTATTAATTCAATATTTTTTCTTTTTAATATTTTCCAAAGTTTTGGGGGTGATTCTCCATTATTCTTTTTATTTTTTTTTATTCCCGGCGTTACTTTTTTTTTCTTTTTTTTCATTATTTCTATTTGATTTCTGATTGTGTTTCTTCTATCAATTCTATGTTTCATTTCTTCTTCTGCCTGTGAATAATTTGTCAAACCTGTAGATCGATTTTGACTAAGTGATTCATGAATTATCTG